TAAAAAAGGGGGGGTTCCTCCTTTTATCGTTGTATGTGAAAGACATGTATTCTTCAAAATGGATCGTTCTTTTTAGTTATTATCTATACTTATTTCGTGTATGTGGATAATTTTTTTAATATACTCTTTTTAATATACATTGTTTTTTTACTTTAACATATAAATATATATAATACAAATATATTTATATATACATGTATATGTGATATATATATCACATATACGTATGCGCGCACATCACACATCACATATATAAATGAAATGAGGGAAAAAAATAAGAATAATTAAGAATCCCAATATTTGACTTTTTTTCAGATATTTTTTTTGTTGATTTCTTTTATTATTTATCCTTTCTAAAAGGATAAAAAAGATAGGAATTGGTGAATCGAGAACAATTTGTAATTATAAGAAAAAAGAGGTTCTTTTCTTATGGAACATACATATCAATATGCGTGGATAATACCTTTTCTTCCACTTCCAGTTACTATGTCAATAGGATTTGGACTTCTACTTATTCCGACAGCAACAAAAAATATTCGTCGCATGTGGGCTTTTCCTAGTGTTTTACTCTTAAGTATAGCTATGGTGTTTTCAGCCAATCTGTCTATTCAACAAATAAATGGAAGTTTTATCTATCAATATCTATGGTCTTGGACCATCAATAATGATTTTTCCTTAGAGTTTGGATACTTGGTCGATCCACTTACTTCTATTATGTCAATACTAATTACTACTGTTGGAATCATGGTTCTTATTTATAGTGACAAGTATATGTATCACGATCAAGGATATTTGAGATTTTTTGCTTATATGAGTTTTTTTAATACTTCTATGCTGGGATTAGTTACTAGTTCAAATTTGATACAAATTTATATTTTTTGGGAACTTGTGGGGATGTGTTCTTATTTATTAATAGGTTTTTGGTTCACACGACCAATTGCAGCAAGTGCTTGTCAAAAAGCTTTTGTAACTAATCGTGTAGGGGATTTTGGTTTATTGTTAGGAATCTTAGGTTTTTATTGGATAACAGGGAGTTTAGAGTTTCGGTATTTGCTTGAAATAACTAATAACTTAATCCAGAATAATGGGGTCAATTCTTTATTTGCTACCTTGTGTGCTTCTTTATTATTCGTCGGTGCAGTTGCTAAATCCGCACAATTCCCCCTTCACGTATGGTTACCTGATGCTATGGAAGGACCCACTCCTATTTCGGCTCTTATACACGCTGCTACTATGGTAGCAGCAGGAATTTTTCTTGTAGCTCGGCTTCTTCCTCTTTTCATAGTCATACCTTATATAATGAATTTCATTTCTTTAATAGGTGTAATAACACTATTATTAGGGGCTACTTTGGCCCTTGCTCAAAGAGACATTAAAAAAAGCTTAGCCTATTCTACAATGTCTCAATTGGGTTATATTATGTTAGCTCTAGGTATAGGTTCTTATCGAGCTGCTTTATTCCATTTGATCACTCATGCCTATTCAAAAGCTTTATTGTTTTTGGGAT